TAATGAAATTCTTAATAAATTATGAAATTCATTAGTAATTAAATATAATAGAACTTACTATAATAGAACTAGAATAGAATCTTATAATATAATCTATTATCTATTATGTAAAATATATATGTAAAATATATTATGATTACACGATTACCGCTTGTATCATAGGCTATTCTTAGACTTACTATAGGGATAATCTCAAACTGCCTACCAATGGAGTAGTATGATGAATACATCGAATAGTTTGGGGAAAGGTATGAAACGAATTGAAAAAAAAGAAGTGATACTGAAATCATTTGACCTATATGCGCAAATGGAATTCGGTCAAATCTTCCCCCGGAGTAGAACAAGAACCTAAAAGAATTAAAAGGGCCCATTCAGGAACAAGAAAATTACATCGTTATTTGAATTTCGATGAAACAATACATCAATGAGAAGTTAGTTCAATAAGTTCAGAAAATTCTTTTTGATTTTCTACATTATATAATATAGGGAAGGAGGGCAAAACTCATGTGAAAAAAAAAAGAAATAGTACTGGAATCGACACATTGATTTTTTTTTCACAATTCTTTCGAACCGTATGCATCCAAAGGTGCACGTACGGTTCCTCAGGGATACAATTTTGCCCTAATCAACCGACTTCATCGAGAAAGATTACTTTTTTTAGGCCAAGAGGTTGATAGCGAGATCTCGAATCAACTTGTTGGTCTTATGGTATATCTCAGCATAGAAGACGATACTAGGGATCTTTATTTGTTTATAAACTCTCCAGGCGGATGGGTAATACCAGGAATAGCCATCTATGATACTATGCAATTTGTGTCACCGGATGTACATACAATATGTATGGGATTAGCCGCTTCAATGGGATCTTTCATTCTGGTCGGAGGAGAAATTACCAAACGTCTAGCATTCCCTCACGCTTGGCGCCAATGAGTTTTTTTATTTGAGAAAAAAAAGAAGACTATGCCTTCGCTGTATCGAATATGAATCAAATAAAGAATAAGTAAAAATAGCATGGCACTTCGAGTTCGATATGAACAAACCATTATTGTTTTTTTTTTATAACATGAGATTTTGTATCGAGATAGTAGTATGAAAGAAGGGTTATTCCCAATTTGATCTTATGTGTCAAGCAAGAGTAAATTTCAGCGTCACAAACCATTATTCTTCCACACCAGAAGTCTCTTTCTTCTTTTTATGTTATGAGAGAAAGAGTCAACAAAATGGAAAAAATCATTTTCTCCTTCTTGAATCGTATCAAAAAGAAACTTTGGGATTGCTAAACCACAGACGAGATAAATAGATAAATATATAAAGCAACAGAACCATCATAGTATCTTTTTTTACTACTACGAAAGGAAGGGTGGTAAATGGATCATTTAACGATTTGGATCGGATGGGTTCTATTTCTTCTTTTCGATAGAAGAAATTCTATCGAAAAAAGAAATTCCATTGCAGAGCCGTATGCAATGTACAAAAGATGCCCGTACGGTTGTTTAATTCTATTTTTTATTGTTATTTTGATTCCCCCTTACTTTAACCCAATCGTGCGATATAGAGATAGAAGAACCGTTCATGATGTTATATCAATATCATCAGGGTTATGATTCACCAACCTGCTAGTTCTTTTTACGAGGCACAAGCAGGGGAATTTATCCTGGAAGCAGAAGAACTATTGAAGCTTCGCGAAACTCTCACAAAAGTTTATGTACAAAGAACGGGCAACCCTTTATGGGTTATATCCGAAGATATGGAAAGAGATGTTTTTATGTCAGCAACAGAAGCCCAAGCTCATGGCATCGTTGATCTTGTAGCGATCGAAAATGAAAATACTGGGGATTTCGTATAAATATAGAATTCCGTTTCAAAATTCGAATTTTCCGTGTGAATAGAAATCATTTATAATCATCAACCATCAGGTTAAGATCGATCTAAGCCAACCCGCTCTATTCTATCTAGAATGAGATTATATAGACACGCCATGCCAACCATTAAACAACTTATTAGAAACGCAAGACAGCCAATAAGAAATGTCACGAAATCTCCCGCTCTTCGAGGATGTCCTCAGCGTCGAGGAACATGTACTAGGGTGTATGTGCGACTCGTTCAGTTCAGATCATGAGTTTGAAGAAATGCAAAAATTTTTTTTTCAGTATCATGGAATTTATGGTTTCTATTGGTGCAAATCCAATCACTCCGTTTGAGATGAGAAGGAATTCTCCATTGGTAACAAATAGTTATCCATTAAGCGGGGGAAAGAGTCTTATAAGAAAAAAAGGTTATGCTCCTATTCTTGAAAAAACGGACTAACAGGGTCAGCTACCTAGCCAACTTTCATAATTAAATGCCGTCACTGTATGGATAGCTTTTTTGTGAAAAGGACTATTACTTTCTAATTAGAATTGAAAAAAGAATTCTAATTGAAAAATGGATGGGTAGAGCCAAAGAGTGTGAACTATACAAGTTCACAATAAAATTCGATGAAATGAAAAAAGAGGCTCCGGTGTATAGAGAGGACCTCACCGTTTCAGAAGTTGCCATAGAAACGAGGGAACCCACTATTCTTTTTTATTTAGTAGCAGTCGAATTTCTTATTTCCAGGCGAGATACCTTGAAGAAAGAAAAAATCGTGGTCGGGAAGGTCATAGTCGCAAAAGCCATTGGAATTTCTATTTTATATATCGGAAGAATCCGTTTTGTTATTAATCGACCGGAGGAAAAGGATGACTGAAAGAAGAGAAATCAATTAGTTATTCAAGAAAGTTTCATTTGATTCAATGACCAGAGTTAAACGAGGATATACAGCTCGGAGACGTCGAAAAAGAATTCGTTTATTTGCATCAACCTTTATAGGGGCTCATTCAAGACTTACTCGAACGACTACTCAACAAAGAATGAGAGCTTTGGTTTCCTCTCATCGAGATAGGAGCAGGAAAAAGAGAGATTTTCGTCGTTTGTGGATCACTCGGATAAATGCGGTAACTCGTGAGGATAGGCTATTCTATAGTTATAGCCTATTCATCCACAATCTGTACAAGAGACAATTGCTTCTGAATCGTAAAATACTTGCGCAAATAGCCCTATCAAATAAGAATTGTTTTTATATGATTTCCAATAAAATCATCAATAAAAAATAAAATACAAATCAAAGAAAATAAAGGAATAAAAGAATCTTAATAGAATCTATTATACAGGAAACAAGAATGATTGAAACAAGATTTCCCGGAGAATGGACTCCGGGAAGATAGAATAAAAAGAAATTAAGATTTTAGTAGTAGGAATAAACGAACATCTTTCAAGAAAAAAAGATTTCTTCCCCATTTTTCCTTTTTTAAAATACAAGAATCAAATCTGGATTCTAGTTTTTTTGAGCAAAACATTAATCTGAGCTTGAGTTCCGATTGGAGTCTTGAGGAGTATATCTATTTATTTTTGGTTCTAGGACCAGTAGTTCTAGGGATCGACTCCACTCTCTCCAATTGTTTCTCATTATTACGAAAAGGTAACGAAGATAAAATACGAGCTTGTTTTATAGCAATAGTAATTAATCGTTGTTGTTTCAAGGTCAACCTATTCGTCCGTCTAGATAAGATTTTTCCTTGTTCACTAATAAATCGACTAATTAAACTCATGTTTCTATAATCGATTCGATCCCCCGATCCAATTGGGGGTAAACGCCTACGAAAAGATCGCTTGGATTTACGAAAAGGTTGTTTGGATTTATCCATGGTTTGCTTATTCCTTGTTTGTTTATTCCTTATATATAAAATAATCTATAAAATACAATTCTATTTTTTTCTTATTCATTTAAGATCCGACCAAAATAAAAATAGGATTTGGTTTGTATTATATATGTTAAGATGTAAAGTTCTTACTCTTCCCGCTCCTTGGAAAAATCACACACGAATTCTGTTCCATCTATTTCTTTATTTCCCCATGAATCGTATACTTTTGACAATAGCGACAAAATTTTCTCAATTCTAATCGATTGGGTGTATTGTGTCGATTCTTTTGAGTAATATATCTAGAAATGCCCGGCGATTCTTTATTGACACCCTTTCGAACACAACAGGTACATTCCAAAATCACTATAATTCTGATATCTTTACCCTTGGCCATGAACCTCCTTTTCATTTTGAATCGACTTCACTTTAGAACTCTCCTCTTTTTCTTTTTGATCCGAACCAAATACAAAAGAAAATAAGAAAGAAGAAGAAAAGAAAAAAAAATCTATATTCTATATCTATATTATATATTAATAAAAGTTACTAACTAGAAATGGAATTTGTAAATCTTTTTTTTTCGAATTATTAGAATTCGAATGACTTCGAAGTAATATAATATAAAATCTAATTACTATTAATTACTATAACTATAAAGAAAGAGAGTCATATTCATTAATAGAAGAATATTAAGAATATAGTAAGAATTAAGTAATACAATTTTTTCTAACTATGAATTATTCCTATCCTAATCTCAGTATTTTCTTCTTTCTATGTTATAATTTCGTGGAACCCCCCTAGACTGGATCCACATTTACATTTCTTTTCCCCCAAATTCTATCGTAGATTCACTGTATTTTGACTGAGGTTCGATACACTTTTTCTTTCTCTTTTTTTTCTTTAGGTTTAGGATAGGAAAGAAAAAGGGAGCGAAAGCCATGTTACGTAGAATTGTATCTCAAATCTTCTTCATTTCTTCACAGATCAATACAAGAATTTAATCAGAATGAAAAAAAGGGGAATGACAAGGCATCTGGAAATAAACGATTAATTTCTATCAATAGACCTGCTAAAGACCCAAACCATAGAGTGGTTAGCACAGGTGCCGTTGAGAGATATGTTTTTAGATCTCGCATTAAAAATCCTCCTTCTTCTTTTATTTTCTCTTTTTTTTTCTTTTTATTGTAATTCTTTATTTGTATTGTATATTGTAATACATATATAGTCCTAGTTCGATATTCTAATTCGATATTCTAATACATAGATCATAGATAATCCGATCTTTTAGTTCAAGATCATTTGTTTTTGCGCGAAATGAAATTAGAATTATGAATTGCTAACTAAAATGCATATGTACAATGACCCAGCAGATTCAATTTTGCCGCCCCCTAAAAAAGAAAAGAAAAATGACAAGAACATTCTCTACCTATAGAGATAGGTAGAGGAAAAAAGAAGGATGTGGAAAACAAGACATGGATTTTATACAATGACACTGTACAACAATTTTGAAAAGGGATGTAGCGCAGCTTGGTAGCGCGTTTGTTTTGGGTACAAAATGTCACGGGTTCAAATCCTGTCATCCCTACCTATTCTTTCTCCTATAAACAGTTACGAGGGATTCATTGAGTAAGATCGGGTAAAATTGGACATAATCTTTCATTTGTACATACTATATGTACAAAAGACCCCTTGAGGGTAAAAAAATCTTTTTCTTTACAATCGTATCTACTGTTATAGGATATAAGAAAGCGCTCTTAGTTCAGTTCGGTAGAACGCGGGTCTCCAAAACCCGATGTCGTAGGTTCAAATCCTACAGAGCGTGATTCCGTTTATGTTATGTAGAATTAAAATGAAATAACTTAACAAAACAAAGTAGAATTGCAACTTAAATTTGACCTCCTACAAGGAGGAGGTCAATCAAAAAAAGAGATGTTACTCAATCAAAGGTCCAACTGATCACCGCGCCTGTATTGTAAATATGCAGTTACAAATAATCCTATTAAAGTAATAGGAATTAGACCTAAGACGATTCCAAATAGAAAAACTTCAATCATTTCGATTTGTTTTAGGGAATAAAAAGAGAGGTAAGATCTATCCCTAAATATTAATCTGAATTATCCGTGAATCTCAATGACCAGAAATTGGCAATTGACGCGGGAAGGAACCATAGAATACCTGAAATGAAATATTCTGAGAGGCTTTGATTTTTGTAAATTGTTTCTTTTTTATTGAATTTCATTCATTTCAAATAAGTCGTATCTTGTTCAAACCAATAAATAGAGCTGGGGTTATAGTTGAAGCAGCCAGTAAAAAACCGAAATAACTAGTTAGAATAGGCATGAAAGAGCTAAATTAGATATGTTCTTTTACTACATATATGAATAAAACATTTACCTAAGTCTCAATCCAGATACGACGGTAAGAAAAACTAATTGAAAGAATTCGTTTAGTTCCAATTGAAAGTTCTTGATTCATCAGTCATTATAGACGGAAACTAAAAAAAAAGAAAAGATAGATAAGGTGATATAGGTAGAATAAAGGGATTCATCAGCTGTATCATTGACCGATCCTGTGATTCCGAATAAACAGATTCATTGTGCAATATTCCAAAACGGAATTCTATTTCAGTTTAAGTAATTTTGTAATAGAATAAAATAATTGAATTCGAAAATAACCTACGTTTTGATCATTTCTTTTTAAATAGATCTAATCTATTTTTGATCTAAGGACTTGGGATTCAGTAAAGTAATATAATAGGTTGGTTGCCCATTAGATTTGGAAAGAGGAAAATTGTCCCACGATCTATCAAAAAAAAAGAAAACCTTGATTTTTTCAAAAAATTTCAAATTATTGAAGATTTTCATTTGATTTTTATTTTCTTTCTTTATTTGAATTTGATTTCGGGCCCAACTCGATTCCAAGAAGAGCAACTTCTATTACCCTTTTAGGTTTTATATTCTTTCCATATTAAACATCTTTGTTTTGTATTGTAGTTCCATAAGGAAAGAACTATTGGGGGGGGGATCTAATGTAACAACAGTTGCATCACGAATATGGATTGTTTCAACGATCCATTTTTTTTTCTTTTCGCAAATATGAAAATAGAAAAAAGAAGAAAAGAATAATAAAAAATATGAAATCTAATTCTAATATATTTAATTAACCAATTAAAAATGAAATAGTAAAGAATTCAATAGATAGGGATAGTAATAAGAATTTCCATTTAGAATAATTACTATTTAGAATAGTAATAATAGCTTCAGTTTATAAGTTAAGTTAATAAGTTCAAAGTGAAATAGTATTAGTATATTTCTTGTATGAACGACCAATTACGAATTACTTGAATAAAATGAGAGGATTCAAAAAAAGAAAATATTAACCGAACCACCAAAGGGGTTTATAGATTTAACATAACATATAATGGAATTGTATGAATATAATGAGATCTTTCAATCATGATATCTCTCATTAATTATTAGAGTCCATCCATTCAAGATCTTTACTTTATATTACTATGATGAAGCCACTAATATAAACCTTACTTAATCTTATATTCTAAGTAAAATACATTTATACATAGACAAAGAAGATATAGCATTTCCTTTCGGTACTGATCGAGGCTTCGTTGCTGCGCTAGAGGAAGGATAGCTATACTGATTCGGTCTACTCTAAATACACCTTTGGTACAAAATTGACGATCTCACAAAGATTCAGTATCAGTAGTTTTAGATTTACTGATTCCATCTTTCACGGAATCGGCCCGCCTTTTTTTTTTGAACAT